TCTGTGAAGAGGATCTAATTCCCGGCGGTAGGATCCTTATTTCGTTTCGCATTTCTCATCGGAAAATCAGAAATTGCAATTATTGCAACTAGTACCAATTGATGGTGGAGAGACATATGTAGGTTGGGACAATCAGAGGTATCACCATATTCAGGATTCCAAGAGAGACCATATGGGTCTGGCTTTGATCGATTGTTCCTGATCAATGGAATGTAATTGAGTACCCATATGTTTACCGGGAGCACATACACATACACAATTTACTTAACATAGTTACCCCGACATAGTACTTTTGAGACTTGACCTACCCTTTTTCTGGGTCCGATTCTGTGTAACCTCAATTACTAATTGAATTTTTCATTGGGGAGAATCTATCTCATGCAAATTGCACACTGGATTCTCAATGTATGCGTCCCAATCCAAGGAAGAGGATACTAATTATATAAATAATAAAAGATCAAACAAAGATCCGTTTATCCTGTTCTAGTTCTAAGGAGGGAATAGAATGAATAATCTTTTTTTTTTTCTTCCTATTGCAGCGGTCCCATCAAAAAAAAAGAACAGAATCAATAAAGAAAATAGTGAATTTGTCGGAATATTGGATCTTTTTATACCAGGATCCGTAGTTATCGTACTTCTCTGTTTTCTAAGAAGATTAGATCATCAAAAAAACTTAGCTTAGAACTGAATTCCTTCCTTTTTCCATTTGACTGTTTGGGTCTGTAACTAATGGAACACATCGGTCAGATGATACCTCAGATTATTGGATATAAGGAAGACGTTAGATTATAGAAACGAAAGAGTTGAGAAATTCAATTGGATTCTTGATTGGATCAGGAATCCCATTTTTTTTGGTATGGATAAAAGATCTTCCTATGTTATACTATTCAATTCTCGACGATGAATTGATTTGATAGAGCAGATATTGTTATTGTTATTCATGATATTGATCCGATTCAGTATCATCAAGATGCAATTAATCCCATTGCATTTACAAATTATGGAGAAAGATTTATTATCTCTATGGGATTAGATCCCTAGTTATTCCGAAGCAAAAAAACAATGATGAGATTATGGAAGTAAATATCCTCGCATTTATTGCTACTGCACTGTTCATTCTAGTTCCTACTGCTTTTTTACTTATCATTTACGTAAAAACAGTCAGTCAAAATGATTAATTTGACTGAAACTTGAGTTATTAGTTTTTATCAATGATTGAAGAAATGAAAGGGATTACAATTCCAAGTCTTAAATGAACTTAAATGAAATGGGCAGACTGGATTGAATTAGCAGTATATGGATCCAATAGATGAGATAGTATGGTGGAAAGAACTATATGAACCTTTCCACCACACTATCTATTGTAGTGTATGAAGATATGGGATTGATATAGATCAATCCATAATTCGCGTATTTATTCCGATCAATCCGAAATAAGCTAACGTCAACTGCTCTAATTCATAGGTTTATGATTCTTTTTAATATGAATCCCGGGATCTATCGAAACAATCAATGGAGGAAGAATAGTAGGGGCATACACAAAAGAAGCCCAATGAATCCTTTTTTTTTTTTTCCGAAGAAATAGAAATAATTGAATTGGTTGAGCCGTTAACAGATGATCCAATGATCCAAGGAGTTTTATGGTAACTTATTTGGATTTGGAAAAGGAGTAGAGTCAAATATTTTTTTTTTAACGCTTGAGCCATGACACGAGGTGAGGTGATAAAGCATAAAGAAAATCCCTAGGAGTATAAAAAAACGGTAAGTGCGCGATATGTGGATCACCCGGCGCAAGCAAGATCTTATTATGCTTAGTACTTCTTTTGACAACCACTATGTATATGTCGCCTCCAGCCGAAAGTAGATATTGTATCTACGTAATAGCAGAACAACTCCCTCTTTCAACAGTAAAGAGGGAAAGAAATAAAATAGGGATTACCCCTCATTGTAATATCCATAATTCTGGTAAGAACTGGTTCATCGAAAATGATTGAAATATTTGTTTGATCCAAAGGTTATTATTGAATATTACTAATATTACTACTGGATTTCGGTTAAATTTGGAAATGGAGATATTTTGATTTTAAAACGATTCGTAGAACGATCTATTAAACAATTGATATAAATTGATATAATTGGATTCCTCAACTTAAACTTACTAATTCATATGAATTAGTAATACCCCTAGAGTCCACTTCTTCCCCATACTACGAGTGAAAGGGAAAATGTAAAGACTACCATTAAAGCCGCCCAAGCAAGACTTACTATATCCATGTGAATCATGTCCCCTATCTCTATGAATATGAAGGAATTATTCCATTATTGATCGCTAATAATATAATAGTGGAATCAATGGTGCAGAGTCAAAATGGGATTCTGACTTAACTTAAGTCTATTGAGGATCCAATCCAATGGATCCACTCTAACAAGTTCCTATATGATTTCTTCTGGTGGAATCGGAAAGCATTAAGTACAAGCAAGATATGCAGTTATCCCATTGGAAGGGGATGCTATTAATAGAACATGTAGAAATATTAAGACCCATTCTTTGTTTTGTTGACTTTCATAAGTTCTAAGAATGAAAGTCAAGATAGATAACTATCTATCACATATTCCTACCTCCCATTTGATCTAAGCCTTACTGTCTCTGTTTCTGTGAAACAATTGAAACAATTGAGAGACACGCTATTCTATTCTTGGTGGGGGTTACCAAACAGAATTTTTTTTTTCGTTTTTTCTATTTTGATTTTAAGAGCCATTCACCCATCCAATATTGATTGGATGAATGACCGAGCACTCGGATCCTATCGCGAGTCCGCATACAAAATATCTTCAGCCCTTCCCACAACTCGTAATTGGATTCCCCATCGGCCCATCCAATATAATTCACGACTAAGTCAGTATAAACTAGAGTGGTGAGGTAAGGTAATTAGGAAGGATTTACAGTCCTTTAGCAAGCTTTGGATCCCAAGATTTCCGGTCCCTTACTTTCGTAGTTCTGAATCTCACAAGGGAATATGACTATTGATTTTATTTTTGAAGAAACAATTTACAGTCCTTCATGGAATCTCCAGATTCTAAAGAGAAAGTATCGATAGTCCTTTCTTTGGTTTGGCTCCGCAATCAAACGAGTTATATCAACAGGATAAGGAAGATAAGGGCTTCCGAGATCAGGCGACACCCGGATTTGAACTGGGGAAAAAGGATTTGCAGTCCCCCGCCTTACCACTCGGCCATGCCGCCGAAACGATACAAAATAGATGGAAACACTCTTTTTGGGGAGGATTACTGAACCCTTTGTTTTTATTTGATTTAGATCTTGAATCCCGTTTTCCTTATCCTTTTCCCAAACCAAAGGAATCCCCCTTTTTGATTGGATTGGATCCAGCTGAGATTATTTTCTTTGGTTGATTGTATAGTATCTCAAAAGACACAAGGCCTTCATTTTCTTTTATATTGAAGATTTCTATTGAAAGAGAATAGAGAATAAAGAGATTCCTAGTTACAGAAGCAAAAATGCAGGGCAAATTGGAACCATTAACTATTGAATGTAAATTCATGAATGATTCTTGGATTTGTATCTAAAATTGGGTTTCCTTTTTCCTTAATGGCATAATCAAATCCAATTGATACACGACTAATCAGTATCAACTCTTTTCAATAATCAATCCTTTTCAATTCCAATTCCATTATAATAACATATATGTGTATATGTAAACCCCAGAGCAAGAATTGTTACACAAATACCTAGTCAGGTATCTTATCTACATATTCTTATAGGAAATCCTCGTGCTTGAATTTAGAAATTGATAATTGAATCCATTGAATATCAAATATAAATCATGATATAGCACGAACTATCTATATATATACATATGTTAAAAGTGGAATGCGATAAAAGAAAGGCGGGATATGTGGCTAACTAGAAAACTATATCTGCATGTACTTAATAAATACAACTCCTCTTATGCACTTCAATAGTATTCTACTAACAAATGGGTCAAAAGAAAATCTATTTCTCTCTTCTCTGTGAATCATCCTTTGAACAATGGAATCAACAAAATAAGGGCTAAAAGTAAATTCTAATGTTCCTGATTATTCTGTCTTTATATCGTTCATAGAGAAGGGATCCAATCCTGGGTCAATCTATTTTTCTGGTACCCAATCTGATTGTAATATCATAATTGATAGATAATATAAATCATAATTGATAGATAATATAAATTGGATCAAATAAACCCAATCCTCTTATATTTTATAACAAGACTCTATAAGTGGCAAAATGGGGTTTCGAGGAATTTTGTTATCAATTCATTTACATTTGTCTCTGTCGCAAATTCGAATGAAAGTAAAAAATTCTCCTTACCCTTCCGTTCATACGTATCAGGAGTTGAATAAAATTTCATGTGATTCAGTAAAACAGAATATACATTCCATCATTGCTGGATCGACCCGTATGGTTCGATGAAGAGTGAGTCAATACCAGTAATGGGATTTGATTTTTTCGATAAACAGGAAACTAAAGATGCTCCGAGATGGAAATGAGGGAATGTCTACAATACCTGGATCTAGTCAGATACAATTTGAGGGATTTTGTAAGTTCATTGATCAGGGCTTGGCGGAAGAACTTCATAAGTTTCCAAAAATGGAAGATACAGATCAAGAAATGGAATTTCAATTATTTGTGGAAACATATCAATTGGTAGAACCTTTGATAAAAGAAAGGGATGCTGTGTATGAATCACTCACATATTCTTCTGAATTATATGTATCGGCGGGATTAATTTGGAGAGACGGTAGGGATATGCAAGAACAAACCGTATTTATTGGAAACATTCCTCTAATGAATTCCCTGGGAACCTCTCTAGTAAATGGAATATACAGAATTGTGGTCAATCAAATATTGCAAAGCCCTGGTATTTATTACCGTTCAGAATTGGACCATAACGGAATTTCTGTATATACCGGTACCATAATATCAGATTGGGGAGGAAGATCAG